ATCCCCCCTAAACAATAAAATATGTTGACATGAGGAGGAACATATTTACTAGTTATATCATCTGCAATCGCCTGAATCTCAAGACGTTCCTCAAACCAATCATATACTTTATTGAGATAGGTAACCCAATGGAACTCCCCCTCTGAGAACCGTATATGAGAATTTCATCTCGTACGGCTCAAGCGGAAACACACAAATACTGATTTCAACGGATATATAATAGAAAATGAAAAACTTCATTAACCACTTGATTCGATTTGCCTCGAAGATACGAAGTAACAAAAATCCGGAATCTCTTCTTTGTGATGATAATGCCAAAAAATATCAAGTTGGCTCATCTGTCTTTCTTTATGTTGATCGTTACAGGCCTCTTGAATCTTCTCTTCCCTATTTTTTATTTGTTATTTGATTTATTGTTTTTTTTTTTGCGTACTGCGGATTTACTCTTGTTTTACTATTGATAGGAATTCTCTTGTTGAGACCCTATGAATCAATTGAAACCTCAGATTCATACTAGAACCACGATGATTTAGCCTCAAGCTAAACTCAAAGGTTCTCTGAGTAAGAACCTTTGATGATCACTTATTGAATGAATGGATGTAATGACTCAACAAAATCTAGAGAAAGAGTTATCCTTCGGTCAAAATAAATCTGAAGGAATAAAATTCGTTTGATTTAGGAAATACCTATTTGAATTTTTTTTGAGTCCGGTTGCGAGGTCTGAATAAATAGTAGGTATGAATCATAGTTCAAATATTTCTTTTCTTGATCTATTCTATATATTCCGTGCTCCAGATACTAGAATAAATATCCGACGAGGTAGAATCATCTTGATAGAGATAACAGGTCCATTCTATGTATTATCAATAGGATCAATTATAACAAGTCACACACTCATATTCCGGAAATACCGAAACAAATAAATTCCACGGTCGAACTACCAGAATAGAATGGTCTAGAAATCCAAGTCTAAAGTAATTTTTTCTTTGATTGAAAGACTAGGACTTCATAGTTCTTATAAACCTAACTCATTGAAATTCCATCCAGTAAAACGGAAGAATTATAAATTTCCAAAATAATAGATAGGAATATCGCAAATAGAGCCATTGCGACCCCCATAAGTGGTGTAGTCCCCCATCCCGGAGCTACTTTACCATATTCCGAATTCAATGGTTTCAATAAATCCCCTACAGTAGTTCGTCTTGGCCCAGATCTAGAACTATCCTCAACGGTTTGTGTAGCCATAAATCCTATTTAATGATTGGTTGAGATCTGTTGACTTTGTATACTATTCCGTTGTAGTTGTAAATAAACGATCTTATCGTAGATCCATTGTGATCTTGAAATTATCTAAAAATGGAAACAGCAACCCTAGTCGCCATCTCCATATCCGGTTTACTTGTAAGCTTTACTGGGTACGCCTTATATACCGCTTTTGGGCAACCCTCTCAACAACTAAGAGATCCATTCGAAGAACACGGGGACTAGTTGAAGTAATGAGCCTCCCAATATGGGAGGCTCATTACTTCAATTAAATTATTTCGAAAGGTTATTTCATTTTTTTAGTCGGAACCTTAGGTGGTTCTCGAAAAAAGATAGCGAAAAAAATTATCCCTAAAGTCGAGACTAAAAGGAATGTATAAACCAATGCTTCCATGGATTCGATCGTGGTTTACAATTATAGCTTCCACACCTATTCATTTGGGATCATTTATCATATCATATAAAGAAAGAAAAAAAGTCAAAGAAAAGATGGTGATTCAAGTCAAGATTTCTCTGATACCCAATGTCAAATAAAAAAAAATAGAGGCGAAAGATACCACAACAATGTCGTATCAGACTACTTGTCTCCTTGTAGTTGGATCTCCAAGTTTTTGGAATGCTCCAAATTCCACTTGAGCATCCAAATCTGGATCAATACCAGCAAAAACATCTCTGAACAAGGTTCTAGCGCCATGCCAAATGTGTCCGAAAAAGAAGAGCAAAGCAAACGTAGCATGCCCAAAAGTGAACCAACCCCTTGGACTGCTACGAAAAACACCATCGGATTTCAAAGTAGCCCGATCTAATTCAAAAATTTCACCTAATTGGGCACGTCTAGCATATTTTTTCACAGTAGCAGGATCAGAATAACTTACTCCATTAAGTTCGCCACCATAGAACTCAACAGTAACACCTACTTGTTCAACACTATACTTTGATTCTGCCCTTCTAAAAGGAACATCAGCTCTCACAATTCCGTCTTCATCTACCAAAACTACCGGAAATGTTTCAAAAAAAGTAGGCATACGACGTACAAAAAGCTCGCGCCCTTCTTTATCTCTAAAGACGGGGTGTCCTAACCATCCAACAGCAATTCCATCCCCATTGTCCATTGAGCCTGCTCTGAATAATCCCCCCTTTGCCGGATTATTACCAATATAATCATAAAAAGCTAATTTTTCGGGAATTTTAGACCAAGCTTCCGATAAACTAAGATTTTCGGCTAGCCCGGCACTAACTCTTCGATATATTTCTTGCTGAAAGTATCCCTGATCCCACTGATAACGAGTAGGACCAAATAATTCGATTGGGGTAGTTGCTGAACCATACCACATAGTTCCAGCAACAACAAAAGCTGCAAAAAAAACAGCAGCGATACTACTGGAAAGTACAGTTTCAATATTGCCCATACGTAATCCTTTGTATAGACGTTGAGGCGGACGAACACTAAGATGGAATAGGCCTGCTAATATGCCCAATGTACCCGCTGCAATATGATGAGAGGCTATTCCTCCCGGAACAAAAGGATCAAAACCTTCCGCGCCCCACGCTGGATTTACAGATTGTACTTTTCCAGTTAGTCCATAAGGATCGGACACCCATATTCCAGGACCATACAAACCTGTTACATGAAATGCGCCAAAGCCAAAGCAAGCTACCCCTGAGAGAAATAAATGAATTCCAAAGATCTTGGGCAAATCCAAAGAAGGTTTTCCCGTACGTTCATCACAGAATATTTCTAGGTCCCAATATACCCAATGCCAGATAGCTGCCAAGAAGCACAAACCGGAAAACACTATGTGTGCCCCTGCCACACCTTCATAACTCCAAATACCCGGATTTGTTATAGTTCCTCCTGAAATACTCCAACCGCCCCACGAATTGGTTATTCCTAAACGAGTCATGAAGGGTATAACGAACATACCTTGTCTCCACATCGGATCAAGAACGGGATCAGAGGGATCAAAAACCGCTAATTCATATAAAGCCATCGAACCAGCCCAACCAGAAACTAGAGCTGTATGCATTATATGAACAGAAAGCAATCGACCGGGATCATTCAATACGACAGTATGAACACGATACCAAGGTAAACCCATGGAAATACCTCTTTATCAAAGAAAAATAGACACTATGCCACTTTATTTTATCGCATTGGAAAAGACTATATATACTAACCATGTACCTAACCTTTTCAGTAGATTCCGTATCAGAAAGGATTAATATTTATTCCATTCCATTGAAAATAACGTGAAAATAACGGAACAATTTTGTTCGTAAGAACAAAGAGAAGCAGATCTATTCTATACCCGATAAGTACCAATACGCAATGGGAGGATTGGTCCCATTTTTGGGGAACGAATGGATAGATACTTGTTTATCATTCGAACGATCGATTTCTTCGTTCAAATTTTTTCTTTATTAATTCTGTCTTACTCTATAAACTTTCCAATCTATGTATCAAATAGAATAAAGAGAAAAAAGGGATGAAGACAATAAACCATTGATTGTTACGTTTCCATATTAAAGTGAAGTATAGTACTAAATTTTTTTCTTTAATTTAATGCCCATTGGTGTTCCAAAAGTACCTTTTCGGAGTCCTGGAGAGGAAGATGCGGTTTGGGTTGACGTATAGTGCGACTTGTCAGACATATTGGGTCATATGGGATTTACCCGTTCTCTCCCCTGATCGAGATATCCTCTGTTTCGCCCAAGAGATATTGTATTGAGTGAGGCATCAATCAATCATTCGGAGCGTGAAGTGCAATTAGATCAATTTATTTTATATTGGGGATCAATATTATCAATTTAGAAGAATTTATGGTTTACTTGGACTGATAAAATAAAGTATCCAGGCTCCGTTCAGAAAATACCAAATCGATAACAAATTGTTAATATAATATATGTATGATTACCACTTGTATCATAAATGATTCTTATACCTACTATTACTTTATACCTACTATTACTATAGTAGTGATAGTAGTGATCCCAAATTGCCGACCAACGGAATAGTATGATGAATACATCAAATAGTTTTGGGAAAGCAAGACACAAAATTAACAAAAAAAAAGAAGTCATAACAAAAAAATGGTACTGAGACCATTTGTCCTATATGTGCAAATAGAATTCGGACAGATCTTTTCCCGGGGTAGACCATGAACCTAAAAGAATTGAAAGGACCCATTCAGGAACAAGACAATGACATCGTGATTTTAATATCGATGAAACAATACATCAATGATAGGTTAGTTTAATAAGTTCAGTAATCTCTTTTTTTTTTTTAGAGGGAAGGGAGCCTAAACTCATCTCGTTTTTTTTAATAGAAGACCTTTCATTAAGAAAACCTGTTACATAAAAAAAAGAAATAAAGCTGGAATCGACACATTGATTCTTTTTTTTCTTTTTCACAATTTTTTTTGAACCGTATGTATCCAAAGGTGCACGTACGGTTCCTAAGGGATGCAATTTTGTCCTAATCAACCGACTTTATCGAGAAAGATTACTTTTTTTAGGCCAAGAGGTTGATAGCGAGATCTCGAATCAACTTGTTGGTCTCATGGTATATCTCAGTATAGAAGATGGTACTAGGGATCTTTATTTGTTTATAAACTCTCCCGGCGGATGGGTAATACCAGGAATAGCCATTTATGATACTATGCAATTTGTGTCACCTGATGTGCATACGATATGCATGGGATTAGCCGCGTCAATGGGATCTTTTATTCTGGTCGGAGGAGAAATTACCAAACGTCTAGCATTCCCTCACGCTTGGCGCCAATGAGTTTTTATTTGATTGAAAAAAAAAAGAAGACTATGCCTTCGCCACATTGATTATAAAAGAAAATTATAAGTAATAATAGCATGGCACTTCGGGTTCGATATGAACAAACCATTATTGTTTTTTCATAACATGAGATTTTGTATCGAGATAGTAGTATGAAATAAAGGTTATTTCCGATTTGATCTTATGTGTCGGGAGTACATTTCAGCGTCACAAACCATTTTTCTTCCACACCAGAAGTCTCTTTCTGATACTTATGCTATGAAAGAAAGAGTACAAAAATGAAAAAAAAAAAAGATCATTTTTGACTTATTTGATCGTATCAAAAAGAAACTTTGGGATTGCTAAATCACAGACGAGATAAATATATAAAGTAACAGAACCATCATAGTATTCTTTTTTACTTCTATGAAAGGAAGGGTGGTAAATGGATCATTCAACGATCTGGATTAGATGGATTCTATTTCTTTCTTCGATAGAATAGAAGAGAAGAAAGGGTCAATTCCATTGCAGAGCCGTATGCAATGAACAAAAGATGCCTGTACGGTTATTCAATTCTATTTGATTTTTTTTTCTTGTTATTTTTTTATCCCCTACTTTAGTTTAGCCCAATCATGCGAGATAGAAGAACCGTTCATGATGTTATATCAATATCATCAGGGTTATGATTCACCAACCTGCTAGTTCTTTTTATGAGGCACAAGCAGGGGAATTTATCCTGGAAGCGGAAGAACTACTGAAACTTCGCGAAACCCTAACAAAGGTTTATGTACAAAGAACGGGCAACCCTTTATGGGTTGTATCCGAGGATATGGAAAGGGATGTTTTTATGTCAGCAACAGAAGCCCAAGCTCATGGCATTGTTGATCTTGTAGCGGTCGAAAATGAAAATACTGGGGATTTCGTATAAATCTATTTTATTTCAAACCATAATTCCAATTTTCTGTGATTTGATATTGAATAGAAATAATTCATGATGATCAATCATCAGGTTAAGATCGATCTAAACCAACCCATTTTATTCTATATATACATATATATACATACGACATGCCAACTATTAAACAACTTATTAGAAACACAAGACAGCCAATAAGAAATGTTACAAAATCTCCCGCTCTTAGAGGATGTCCTCAGCGTCGAGGAACATGTACTAGGGTGTATGTGCGACTCGTTCAGATCATAAGTTCGAACAAATGAGACAATTTTTTCAGTATCAATGACCGGTACCAATGAATAGGATAGATAGAGAAGATCTATCATATACCCATATTGTATATGGAATTTATGGTTTCCATTGGTGCAAATCCAATCATCTAGATTTGAAATAAGAAGCAATTCCCCATTGGTAGCAAATGGTTATCCATTAAGCGGAGGAAATGGTATCATAAGAAGCAAAAAGGTTATGCTCCTTTTCTTGAAAGAACGGACTAACAGGGTCAGCTACCTAGCCAACTTTCATAATTAAATGCCGTCACTGTATGGATAACTCTTTTTGTGAAAAGAGCTATTACTGTAGATAGGTAGAGCCAAAGAGTGTGAACTATACAAGTTAACAATAACATTTGATTAAATGAAAGAGGAGGCTCCGGTGTATAGAGAGGACCTCACCGTTTAAGAGGTAACCATAGAAACGATGGAACCCACTATTTTTTTTTTTATTTAGTATCGTTCTAATTTCTTATTTCCAGTGAAATAACTGGAAGGAATAGAATACAAAATCGTGGTTGGGAAGGTCATAGTAGCAAAAGCCATTGGAATTGATATTTTATATATCGGAATAATCCGTTTTGTTATTAATCGACCGGGGAAGGGGAAAAGGATGACTGAAAGAAGAGAAATCAATTAGTTATTCATTAAGCTTTAATCTGATTCAATGACCAGAGTTAAACGAGGATATACAGCTCGGAGACGTCGAACAAAAATTCGTTTATTTGCATCAACCTTTAGAGGGGCTCATTCAAGACTTACTCGAACGATTACTCAACAGAAAATGAGAGCTTTGGTTTCCTCTCATCGAGATAGAGGCAGACAAAAGAGGGATTTTCGTCGTTTGTGGATCACTCGGATAAACGCAGTAACTCGTGAGAATAAGGTATTCTATAGTTATAGTATATTAATACACAATCTGTACAAGAAGCAATTGCTTCTTAATCGTAAAATACTTGCGCAAATAGCTATATCAAATAAGAATTGTCTTTACATGATTTCCAATAAAATTATCAAATAAAGGAGATTCAAAAGTAATATACAGGAATGATTGAAAGGGAATTCCCCGGAGAATGAACTCCGGGAAGATATAGAATAAAAATAAATTAAGATAAGTAGTAGAAATGAACGAACATGTTTCAATAAAAAAAAATATTTCTTCTTCTCCCCCATTTTTGTTTCTTATATTATAACACAAGAATCAAATCAGGATTCTAGGCCTTTTCGAACAAAACATCAATCTGAGCTTGAGTTCCAATTGGATTTTTGAGTCAATTGAGGAGTATGCCTATTTATTTCTGGTTCTAGGACCAGTAGTTCTTGGGATCGACTCAGCTCTCTCAAATTGTTTCTCATTATTAAGAAAAGGTAACAAAGATAAAATACGAGCTTGTTTTATAGCAATAGTAATTAATCGTTGTTGTTTCAAGGTCAATCTATTCACTCGTCTAGATAATATTTTTCCTTGTTCACTAATAAATCGACTAATTAAACTCATGTTTCTATAATCGATTCGATCCCCCGATCCAATTGGGGGCAAACGCCTACGAAAAGATCGCTTGTATTTACGAAAAGGTTGCTTGGATTTATCCATGGTTTATTCCTTATCTCTAAAGTTCTATTTATTTATTCATTTCGGATCCAACCGAAATAGGCTTTGATTCATATATTATTTCATTCATATACTATATATCTATACACATGAAAGAATATCTACATAAAATCGGGTTTGATTTGTATATATTATGTATATTATATATGTTAAGTTCTTACTCTTCCTGTCCTGTTCTTTGGAAAGATCGAACACATGATGTTCCCTTCGATCTATTTCTTGATTTCCCCATGAATCGTATGCTTATGACAATAGCGACAAAATTTTTGCAATTCTAATCGACTGGGTGTATTGTGGCGATTCTTTTGAGTAATATATCTAGAAATGCCCCGCGATTCCTTATTGACACTATTTCGGACACAACTGGTACATTCCAAAATAACTCTGACTCTGACATCTTTACCCTTGGCCATGAACCTCCTTTAGATTTTGTATCGACTTAACTTAAGTCTTATATTTTCGATCCGAACCGAAGAAGAAGAAAAAAATCAATAGAAGTTACTAGTTAGAAATTCCATTTCTAAGCATTTCGTTGTAATTCTTCTTATTATCTTATCTAATTAATTTATTATCTAATTAATAGAATATGTATTAATATAGTATATATTAAGTTAAGTAATACAAAATAGAATAATAATTAAGTAATACAATTTCTTTCTAACTATCAATTATTTCTATCCTAAATCCCAATATTTCATTTAAGTATCTTTTTTCTATGCTATGATTTCGTAGAGCCCACCCTAGACTGGATACACATTTGAATTTTATTTCTGTTTTCCCAAATTTGATCTTGGATCTACCGGATTTTTTATGAGGTTCAATACACTTTTTCCTTCTCTTTCCTTACTATTCTAAAGAATTGAAAGGGAGAGGCGAGGTTTTAGTTACGTCATGTGGAATTATATTTCTTCATTTCTTCGCATATCAATAACTAGAATTAAAAAAAGGGGAATGACAGGGCATCTGGGAATAAACGATTAATTTCTATCAATAGACCCGCTAAAGACCCAAACCATAGAGTAGTTAACACAGGTGCCACGGAGAGATATGTTTTTAGATCTCGCATTGAAAATCCTCCTTCTTTATTGTAATACATATATTGTCAGATGCTGTAGTTCAAGATCATTTTTATTTATTTTTACGCGGATTTCCTAACAAAAATGGATATGTACAATGAACCAATAGATGAGATTTTCCTGTCACTAAAAAAGAAAAAGATGACCCCTTCTTCCTGAGCATTACGGATAAATATTCATTCTTTTTTATATGTTAGGTTGGGTTTCAGATGTATATAATTCTTTTATTATATGAAACCAAAAACAAGAAATGACAAGAAAGTTCTATATAGATAGAGGAGAAAATAAAGATGTGGAAAACAAGACAGGTATTTTGTACAATGACACTGTACAACAATTTTTAAAAGGGATGTAGCGCAGCTTGGTAGCGCGTTTGTTTTGGGTACAAAATGTCACGGGTTCAAATCCTGTCATCCCTACCTATTACTTCTCCTATGGGCAGTAACGAGAGATTAATTGAGATCGACGGGGCATAATCTTTCATTTTTGGATACTATATTTATGCGAGATGTGTTAGAAGTTAAGTGGAAAAAAAAAAATTCTTTGAAAGCGCTCTTAGTTCAGTTCGGTAGAACGCGGGTCTCCAAAACCCGATGTCGTAGGTTCAAATCCTACAGAGCGTGATTCCGTCTATCTTATGTATGTCGAATCACAATAAAATAACTTAACAAAACAAAGTTGAATTGCAACTGGAATTTGACCTCCTCCCTGTAGGAGGTCAATCAAAAAAAGAAATGTTACTCAATCAAAGGTCCAACTGATCACCACGTCTGTATTGTAAATATGCAGTCACAAATAATCCTGCCAAAGTAATAGGAATTAGACCTAAGACGATTCCAAATAGAAAAACTTCAATCATTTCGGTTTGTTTGAGGGGATAAAAAAGGGGGGTAAGATCTATCCCTAAATATTAATCTGAATTATCCGTGAATCTCAATGACCAAGAAAAAAAATTGGCAATTGGTGCGGGAAAGAACCATAGAATATCTGGAATTCCCGAGAAATATTTTTCTGAATTATTTATTCAATTCATTTTCAAATAAGTCGTATCTTGTT